GGATTCTAATTCTTTCTACTTCTCGAGGTATACTGACAGACCGCGAGGCTAGACTAGAAAGAATTGGCGGAGAAATTTTATGTTATATATGGTAATCCCTCTGCTATACGAATTGGATCTGAAACTGCCTATTTTGAAAAAAAAAAGAAAGGACGGGCTGTCTAATATCACTCCTCCTCCATTAGTTGATACTTTAAGGGGGTTTTGCCTGGAATGAAAGAAGAAAAATCGATTCATGAAGGTTTAATTATTGAATCACTTCCTAACGGCATGTTCCGGGTTCGTTTAGATAATGAGGATCTGATTATAGGCTATGTTTCAGGAAGGATACGCCGTAGTTTTATACGAATCCTACCGGGGGATAGAGTAAAAATAGAAGTAAGCCGTTATGATTCAACCAGAGGACGTATAATTTATAGACTTCGTAACAAGGATTCAACCGATTAAGTTGTTTTTCAACGTCTACATTCCGGAATACAATTTGAAATTGAGAATTTCAAGAAACTTATTTTCTTCCAAGAAATATATTCGGAATTTTAGTAAGGAATGACAAATATGAAAATAAGGGCCTCTGTTCGTAAAATTTGTGAAAAATGTCGACTAATTCGTAGGCGGGGACGGATTATAGTAATTTGTTCCAACCCGAAGCATAAACAACGACAAGGATAATAAGTCGACTAATAAAGGGGACTTTCTAACGGACTCGATGTACAAATAAAAAAAGGAAAGGATTTGTTTTGACAGGAAATGGATATCTCCATATATCTCTGACTCATATTTATGAGACGATAAAAAATGGCAAAACCCATACCAAAAATTGGTTCACGTAGGAATAGGCGTATTAATTCACGTAAGAGTATACGTAAAATACCAAAAGGGATTATTTATGTTCAAGCCGGTTTCAACAATACCATTGTGACTGTTACAGATGTACGGGGTCGAGTGGTTTCCTGGGCCTCCGCTGGCACTTGCGGGTTCAAGGGGGCAAAAAGAGGGACGCCGTTTGCTGCTCAAACCGCCGCAGGAAACGCTATTCATAAAGTAGTAGATCAAGGTATGCAACGAGCAGAAGTCATGATAAAAGGTCCAGGTCTCGGAAGGGATGCAGCATTACGAGCTATTCGTAGAAGTGGCATACTATTAAGTTTCGTACGAGATGTAACCCCCATGCCGCATAATGGCTGTCGACCCCCTAAAAAAAGACGCGTGTAAAAAAAACTAATGAAGGGATGTCAAGAGAAATAAATGACTCAACGATCTGATCTATTATCTAAAATATTACTATGGTTCGAGAGAAAATAAGAGTATCAGTATCTACTCGGACACTGCAGTGGAAGTGTGTTGAATCAAGAACAGATAGTAAACGTCTTTATTATGGACGCTTTATTCTATCTCCACTTATGAAAGGTCAAGCCGACACAATAGGAATTGCGATGCGCAGAGCTCTTCTTGGAGAAATAGAAGGAACATGCATTACACGTGCAAAATCTGAGAAAATACCACACGAATATTCTACTATAGTAGGTATTCAAGAATCAGTACATGAAATTTTAATGAATTTGAAAGAACTTGTATTGAGAAGCAATTTATATGGAACCTGTGACGCGTCTATTTTTGTTAGGGGACCTGGATGTGTAACTGCTCAAGATATCATCGCACCACCTTATGTGGAAATCGTTGATACTACACAGCATATAGCGACCTTGACGGAACCAATAGATTTGCGTATTGGATTACAACTCGAGAGGAATCGCGGATATCGTATAAAAACTCCAAACAACTTCCAAGACGGAAGGTATCCTATAGATGCTGTATTCATGCCTGTTCGAAATGTGAATCATAGCATTCATTCGTATAGTAATGGTGATGAAAAACAAGAAATACTTTTTCTCGAAATCTGGACAAATGGGAGTTTAACTCCTAAAGAAGCACTTTATGAAGCCTCTCGGAATTTAATTGATTTATTTATTCCCTTTCTATATGCGGAAAAAGAAAACTTCCATTTCGGGGATAATCAGGACAGGCTTACTTTACCCCCTTTTTTATTTCATGATAGATTGACTGAACTAAGAAAAAAAAAATAGCATTGAAATCAAGTTTTTTTTATCAATTAGAATTGCCTCCCAGGATCTACAATTGCTTCCAAAATTCCAATCTACATACATTATTGGACCTATTGAATAACAGTCAAGAAGATCTTATGAAAATTGAGCATTTGTGCATAGAAGATGTAAAACAAATACTGGGCCTTCCAGAAAAGCATTTCGCAATTAATTTGCCTAAAAAGAAGGTTTAAATTCTGAATTTCTTTTTTTTTAGAATTCAAAACCAATACAATAATCAATTGCTTTTTTAGCACAATCTGTATTATTCTGAATAGCTCCCGAATTCCATTGAATAGATGTATCTAGGGAATAGTTGCTTCAAAGTGAATTTTCCCTAGATACACACGTCGTATTATTTATTTTACAATTGAATCAATTTAAAAAAGACCTAAAGT